ACCCTGGAGGGCAATTCTAATTGGTCAATAAAAATGCATTTCAATGCTCTTTCTGTTATGTTTTTCTTTAGTTTATGCAATCTATCATGATAAGTTAAAAAGGGTACAGCCCCTCCGTTTGGATTGTCCTCCAATTTGGTATCCTGTTCTTCCGCATGTAGAAAGGTAATAAATAAATCAATCAAATTCCGGGAGGCTTCGTTAAGTGCCTCTTTTGGAGTTAAACTTCCATTCGTCCAGATTTCGAGAAAAAGTATTTCGTGTTTTTCATTTCCATTCCCATAAGAATGAATACTATGATTCGCATTTCGAACAGGCATGAATACAGCCTCGATAGGAAAACTCCCATCTTTCGCGTTATTTGGTGTTATCATACGATATCCACGATGTCTCTCGACTTGTAATTCAATACAAAAATCAATGGGTTCCGTTAGGCTAGCTATATGCTGTGTAGTATCAACTATTTCTACAGAAGGCGGTGAGATGATGTCTTGAGCAGTTACGTATCCCGGACCCTTGACACAAATAGATGCGTTGCGAGTTCCATACAGATTACTTCTTAATACAATTTCTTTCAAATTCATTAAAATTTCATGTACGGATTCTTCAATCCCTGCTATGTTAGAATATTCATGCGGTATCTTCTCAGATTTTGCACGTGTGATACAGGTTCCTTCTATTTCTCCAAGCAAAGATCTTCGCAGCGCGATGGCTATTGTATCGCCTTGACCTCTCATAAGTGGAAACAAGATAAAACGGGCATAATTAAGACGCTTGCTGTCCGCTCTTGATTCAACACACTTCCACTGTAGTGGCCGAGTAGATATTGCTACTTCCTTTCGAAGCATAGTGCTATTATTTGATCGTTGAATCATTTATTTCTCTTGAATTTGAAATTGGTTCAATATTTCTATTTCTACACACGCCTTTTTTTCGGAGGTCTACATCCATTATGTGGCAGAGGGGTTACGTCCCGTACGAAACTTACGCGTATCCCACTTCTAAAAATGGCTCGTAATGCTGCATCTCTTCCGAGACCAGGGCCCTTTATCATGACTTCGGCTCGTTGCATACCCTGATCGACTACTGTACGAAGGGCATTTCCCGCTGCGGTTTGGGCAGCAAATGGTGTTGCTTTTCTTGCGGTTCTGAATCCGCAAGTACCGGCAGAGGCCCAAGAAACCACTTGACCCCGTACATCTGTAACCGTTACTATGGTATTATTTAAACCGGCTTGAACATGAATAACCCCTTTTGGTATTCTACGCCCACTCTTACGTGAACTAAAGCGCCCACTCCTGCGTGAACTAAAATGTCCTTTCCTACGTGAACCAACTCTTGGTCTTATTATAATAGGTTTTGCCATATTTTTTTTGTCATCTCATAAATAGGAGTCAGAGATATATGGATATATCCATTTCATGTTAAAACAGATCATTTGGGCATTTAGAGAGCCTCTATTGTATTGTCGATTTTTAGTTTCGATTCGAAAGATTATCCTTGTCTCTGTTTATGTCTCGGGTTGGAACAAATTACTCTAATTCGTCCCCGCCTACGGATCAGTCGACATCTTTGACAAATTTTACGAACGGAGGCCCTTATTTTCATATTTGTAATTCCTTAATTTTGAATCTATTCTTTGGAAGAAAATAAGTCTCTTGCAATTTTGAGATGTGAGTCCCCACGAAAGTAGTGTGAGTGTTGAAACGGTCACCTAGTCATTCGAATTTTTGTTGTTGAGTCGATAAATGATACGCCCCTTGGTTGAATCATAACGACTTACTTCGATTTTGACTCTATCTCCTGGTAGTATACGTATAAAACTACATCGGATCTTTCCTGAAATATACCCTAGAATCAGATCTTCATTATCTAAACGAACCCGGAACATGCCATTGGGCAGTGATTCCGTAATTAAACCTTCATAAATCCATTTTTGTTCTTTCATTCGAGGTAATCCCTTAAAAGTATTAATTCATGGAAGAGGAGTGATATTTGTATGCTTTTTTTGTCACAAATAAGAATGGGAAGTTACCGACCCAATTCGGATACCGGAAAGATCACCATATATAACACAAAATTTCTCCCCCGATTCTTTCTAGTCGAGCCTCTCGATCTGTCATTAGGCCTCGAGAAGTCGAAAGAATTACAAGCCCCATTCCTCCTAAAATCTTAGGGATTCGTTGATAGGTAGAATAGATCCGTACACCGGGTCGGCTTATACGTTTTAAAATAGTTCTATATGGCCCTTTTCTATGCCTTCTTCTATATCGTAGGGTTGAAACTAAGAAATTTGTGTTCTTTTCTCGGTGTTTCCTCACGTTTTCGATAAAGCCTTCTCGTAGAAGTATTTTCACAATGTTTTCGGTAATATTAGTAGATGCTATTCGAACCAGTTCTTTGTTAGCCATCTCCGCGTTTCGTATAGAAGTTATTATGTCGGCAATAGTGTCCCTACCCATGATGAGCTATAATCATTGGTGCCTTCGAGGTTTTTTTATTAGCAACATGTTCTTTTTTTTCTTTATCAATTATTAATATTAAGGGATATACGTGAGACACAATCTACTAATTCATTGAATCTATTTCAGATACACTACTAAAAATATTGTGGTTTCGCCTATGAGTCTTTATAATACCTCAGGGGCTAATGAGACTATTTTAGTAAAATTCAACTGTCTCAATTCCCAAGCGATCGCACCAAAGACTCGAGTTCCTTTTGGATTGCCTTTTTGATCAATGACAACTGCAGCATTGTCATCATATTTTATTATCATGCCATTGTCACGTTTAAGTTCTTTACATGTACGTACAACTACAGCTCTGATCACTTCTGATCTTTCTAGAGGCATATGAGGCATTGCTTCTTTGATTACAGCAACAATAATGTCACCAATATGAGCATATTGGCGATTACTAGCTCCTATGATTCGAATACACATCAATTTTCGAGCTCCGCTGTTGTCCGCGACATTTAAATGGGTCTGAGATTGAATCATAGCTTTTTTTCTTTTCTTTCAATCCAAAGAAAGGGCAAAGGAAAAAAGAAATATTGTTTGGCCAGAAAAAAAAACCAACTGCAGGTTGGTTTTTCATCAGAAAGACCTCTTTCCTTTGTTTGCATATCCCTATTCGACAATAAGGAATTGGGTGCGTATAGGCATTTTGGACGCAGCTATTGAAATAGCTTCTCTGGCTACTTTTTCTGATACCCCACCCATTTCATAAAGTATTCGACCCGGTTTCACGACAGATACCCAATATTCGGGAGATCCTTTCCCCGAACCCATACGCGTTTCCGTTGGTCTTATTGTAACAGGTTTGTCTGGAAATATGCGTACCCATACTTTTCCACCACGACGCGCATACCGTGTCATTGCTCTTCGTCCTGCTTCTATTTGTCTAGATGTGATCCAAGCTGGCTCAAGTGCCTGAAGAGCGTATCTACCGAAACAAATCCGATTGCCTCGATAAGAAACGCCCCGCATTCTTCCTCTATGTTGTTTACGGAATCTGGTTCTTTTGGGGTTATAGTTGATGGTTATTTCACAATTCCATCTCTACTGCAGAACCGGACATGAGAGTTTCTTCTCATCCAGCTCCTCGCGAATGAAACGATTCAATCATATTAGAGATAGGTATTCAATAAATAATACACTGAATCATAGGACTCTTTTTTTTTAGATCTAAGATTGTATACACGAATAGACGTATAGATATTTCTATACATCTAGAATCTAATTTCATTTAGAATTTCTTTTTGAGATTTTTGATATAAGAGATAACCAATCTTGATTTGGACTTTTAGGGAATATTCTAAAACGTCGTAAGGCTGTCGCGGGCGAATATTGACTCTGTCAAGATCTGGTTTATCCGAAGGGTCAGTCCATGACCTCTCAGAATAAATGAATTGGTTTCTGGTGCGTTCCGCCATCCCACCCAATGAATTATTAGAATTCGTTTTCAATAGAATCTTCTGCAGTCACAGGTTCCGTCGTTCCCATCACTTCTTGCTGAATGGCTAGGCCTAATTTTACGCAATGGAGCTCGTACGTAATGGAATTTGTTGTTCCTGAGTCAATTTCCTCAGCCTTTAATTGACTTGATGCTCTTTTTTTTTTTTAGGTTCTTCCTACGTATTGATGCTTTATTACACTGCCTTTTCTGAGATGATTCATAGACCATACATATTGGAATCATATATCATGGATATTCGAGTTCTTTCTTTCTATCACCCTTCCATTTACCCGATCCTTTTCTTTCACAATCCATAATCAGAGTGATTTTTCTTTATGTAAAAAGAGTTCAGTTGCTACAACTCTCTGATCAATCGATCATAGAGTGACTGGTGCCTTGGATTCAGATAATACGAAGCAATGAGCTGGTTATTAGTTCTATAGTTATTAGTTCTATAGTTATGAGTTCTATCGTTATTAGCTTATACTCTTATTGTGGTATGGGCCGTCCCCCTTTTTTTGAACCCTAACTTCAATTTAAAGTAAATAACCGACGAGTCACACACTAAGCATAGCAATTATACCAAAGGGTCAATCCAATTTTTATTCAATCCTATAGAATAGAATCGAATAAAATAAAAAGAAAAATAAGAATTGCTCATTTTAGTTTAGTTTTTGATTGAACGAAAAGGGATGAAAGAGTTTGTCATTTTGTGTTCTATCGTTGGATAGAACGGAAATCCAAATAAAGGATTTCTTATTCCTCGCCCGCAAATATCCAAATTTTGATGCCTAATACCCCATAAACCATTCGAACTGTATATGAACAATAATCTATTTTAGCTCGAATGGTTTGTAGTGGAACCCTACCTTCTCTGATCCATTCGACACGTGCAATTTCTTTTCCGTCGATACGGCCTGCAATTTGTATTTGAATTCCTTTTGTATTCCCTAGGGCAATGGGTTTTTGAATCGCGTTTTTCATCACCAGTCGAACTGGAATTCTTTCTTTTAAATTTGTGGCTATGTATTCTGCAAGAATAC